TTGCGTTGATTATTTTCCACTAATCATAAAGATATTGGTACTTTATATATAATCTTTGGAGTCTGATGTGGCCTGGTAGGAACAGGGCTATCGTTACTAATTCGATTTGAGTTAGGGACAGCCGGTAATTTGCTGGATGACCATTTTTACAATGTTATTGTCACAGCACATGCTTTTGTAATAATTTTCTTTATAGTAATACCTTTAATAATCGGTGGTTTTGGGAATTGAATAATTCCTTTATTAATTGGAGCCCCAGATATAAGTTTTCCTCGTATAAATAATATAAGTTTCTGACTACTACCACCATCTTTTGTCTTACTTATTTGCTCAAGTATAGTGGAGGGTGGAGCTGGAACTGGATGGACTGTTTATCCTCCGCTGAGGGGGCCAATTGCTCATGCAGGTGCCTCTGTAGATTTAGTAATTTTCTCGTTACACTTGGCCGGGATGTCTTCTATTTTAGGAGCTATTAATTTTATTACTACGGTTTTTAACATGCGTTCGCCTGGGATGGTAATGGAACGTGTAAATCTTTTTGTTTGATCTGTTCTGGTAACTGTGTTTTTACTTCTTCTTTCGCTTCCTGTTTTAGCTGGAGCAATTACAATACTTTTAACTGATCGAAACTTTAATACAAGCTTTTTTGACCCGGCTGGAGGAGGGGACCCTATTTTATATCAACATTTATTTTGATTCTTTGGACATCCTGAAGTTTATATTTTAATTCTACCCGGATTCGGAATGGTCTCTCACATTTTAGGAAACTCTACCTCTAAACCAGCTTTCGGGACATTAGGTATAATTTATGCAATGGTTTCGATTGGAATTTTAGGATTTATTGTTTGAGCTCATCACATGTTTACTGTAGGAATGGATGTTGATACGCGGGCGTACTTTACGGCTGCTACAATGGTAATTGCGGTTCCAACGGGTATTAAGGTGTTTAGATGATTAATAACGTTATATGGTAGTCGATGCCATTTAAGTGCTGCTATATATTGAGTGTTAGGTTTCATTTTTTTATTTACCTTAGGGGGTTTGACTGGGATTGTATTGTCTAACTCTTCTCTTGATATTGTTCTTCATGACACATATTATGTTGTGGCTCACTTCCATTATGTGCTATCAATAGGAGCTGTTTTTGCTATTTTCGCTGGGTTAGTTTACTGATTCCCTGTTATAACAGGACTGACACTACATGAACGATGAGCTAAGGCTCATTTCCTAGTAATGTTTTTCGCAGTAAATTTAACGTTTTTTCCACAGCACTTTCTCGGGTTAGCTGGAATGCCACGACGGTACTCTGACTACCCTGATGCTTATTACAAATGAAACCAGGTATCTTCTTTTGGCTCTCTGTTTTCTATTATTGCTGTTACTATGTTTATTTTTATTGTTTGGGAAGCATTCGTAACACAGCGTAGCGTGTTGTTTTCTACAGCGCCTGCTCTTTCTCGTGAGTGAGAGGGAGCCTTGCCACCGGATTTCCACACTAACACGGAAACTACTGTTGTTCCAGTGCCGGCTTATGGGTGAAGTATAATTTGTACATTTTAGTTACATTAAAAAAGACTCAACTTGAGCACCCTTAAGATTATTATTGTTATTATTATATATTTATTGTTATCAGCGGTGTAATTAGGTATCTACAACATAGAAGATTTACCTTTTGTATCATGGTTTTACTAATAAAATTTCAAATGGAAATACTCGAAGTGAGAGGATCTAACTTATTCTCGGTTTTAGCCGTAGAACTTGTGTGGCAACACGAGGATTAAAAGATTTAGTTAGGGGCGAAAAACCTACAACTCTCAGGATATCTAGATCTTAAATAAACGTATCTAGTACGAAAAACAGCCAAGGAGTGTGAGATTTCTTGGGGGGAGTATATTGGATTTGGTTATCTTTTGAAGGGTCAATACCCTGTCTTTACTTGTGAATTTAATACTATTTTTCTGTTTTATCTCTCTTTTATTTAAGCATTTCATTAATAATATATGAAAAAGATAATGTAAAAATGAGTAGTAGTATTTAATAAGGTTAAGGAACTCGGCAAACAACCTCCTCATCTGTTTAGCAAAAACATAGCCTTGGGAATTAATCCAAGGTAAGTCCTGCCCGGTGATAAATTTTAACGGCCGCAGTACCCTGACTGTGCTAAGGTAGCGTAATCAGTTGACTTTTAAATGGAGTCGAGAATGAATGGGTCTTTGGGGAGAAGCTGTCTCAACTTTACTAGTTTGAATTTGTTTATAGGGTGAAAATACCCTAGAGTAGAAAAAAGACGAGAAGACCCTTAGAGTCTTTATAATTAAGTTTAGTAGTTGCTAATTTATTTTTGTTGGGGCGACAACGAGGCAAATTTAACCCTCGGTATTTATTATGTACAGGACGATCTTAATAAGTAAGACAAGACTACCTTAGGGATAACAGCATAATGTTTTTTTAAGCTTGTGACCTCGATGTTGGACTAGGAACCTTAGGACTAGCCGTCATAAGGGAAGGTTCTGTTCGAACTTTTTTACTCCTACATGATCTGAGTTCAGACCGGCGCAAGCCAGGTCAGTTTCTATCTTTTTCTATATCTTTTTAGTACGAAAGGACCGAAAGATAATAATATTGTGTTGTTGCTGCTTGGCTTGGCAGATAAATGCCACTGATTTAGGATCAGTTCATAGCACATAGTGCTAGTCGGAGGTGTACTTTAAGAAGAAGACTTGGTTTGCATCTAAGCAGTAGAATTTATTCTCATCTCCATAACTACCATCAAAAACAGTCTTTGAAGACGCTAACTTTGGAAGTTGGAAGATGAGGTAACTCATTTTTGAACTGGCTAGCTTCTCTTTGTCTTTGATATTTTTTTTGGCTGCTATATTCCCTCTCTTTTCGAGACCCATTGGTTTAGGTGGTATTTTAATTTTAATTAGGTTTTGCTTAGTTTGTCTTGTTGCCTTGATGGGAAGAGGTTGGTATGGTTATATTTTATTTTTGGTATATATTGGAGGTTTATTGGTGCTTTTCATTTATGTTTGTATAGTAAGAAGTAATTACCCATTAGCTATTTACCCTCAGCAGGCAATTTCGTTACTTGTCTTAGGTCTGATAGCCTCTTTTTTAATTAGTGGCCCTGCTCCTGTACGATTTTTAGGATGAAGAGCATGGGAAAGGGGGTCACAGTTAAGACTTGCTTTATATATTGGTCTGGTTGTACTCTTGCTTGTAGTGTTTCTTGCTATTGTACGTGTTATTACGGGAGGTGGGGCATTAAGAATTGAGACTGCTAAGTAAAGCGCGCCTTCCTGTATTACTTTTAGCGGCAAGCTTCCTTTGTGGGAATTATTTGTACTTTTTTTTATTAGTAGAAGGGACTTGAGTTTTAGAATACGAGCTATTCAACCTCTCAAGCACTAGATTTAGGTTTTCCCTTATTCTTGACAAAGTGAGGTTAAGTTTTGGTGCTGTAGTCACACTAATCTCGGCTTGCGTTTTTACATTTGCCTGTAAGTATATGGAAGAGGATATTTATTTTTATCGTTTTATTTGAATTTTAATGGCTTTTGTGATCTCTATAAATCTTTTAACATTTTCTGGTTCTTTATTTTTTTTATTATTAGGTTGAGATGGGTTGGGAATTACCTCTTTTGCACTAATTGTATATTATCAGAGGTTTGAGTCTCTTAGGGCCGGGTTCCAAACTTTAATAGCAAACCGGGTTGGGGACGCTATTATTGTTGCTGGGAGCTTCTTTTTTATTTGTTTTGGGCAATACACTTTTACATCATTAACTAAAGCTATATGGTTGCTGATCTTTGTATTATGTTTAGCCGCGCTAACTAAAAGGGCACAATACCCTTTTAGTTCTTGGCTACCAGCAGCTATGGCTGCTCCGACTCCCGTGAGTGCTCTCGTCCACTCTTCAACTCTTGTTACGGCTGGGATTTTTCTTGTAATTCGTCTTAGGTATAATTTACCTTTAACCGAACTGAGGTCTACACTACTTCTTATCTGCGGGGCTGTCACTTGCTTATTAGGTGGTTGAGCTGCCACTTTTGAGAATGATATTAAAAAAATTATTGCCCTATCGACGTTAAGGCAATTAGGTGTAATAGTATTTAGGTTAGGACTAGGTTTTCCTGGGCTTGCTTTGTTTCATTTATACACTCATGCCTTGTTTAAGGCGTTACTTTTTTTGGCGGCTGGCGCCATTCTTTTAACAAGATTTGGGGCTCAAGATATTCGATTATTAGGTGGTGTAGGGTTAAAAATACCTCTTGCAATGGTGCTTTTCAATATTAGAAGTCTTTGTTTAATTGGAGCACCTTTCTTAAGAGCGTTTTATTCTAAACATTTAATTTTAGAAAAAATATTTTTATCAGGGTTAAACTTGATTGCTGGAATTTTAATGTTATTTGCTACAGCCATGACTGCAAAATATGTCTCTCGTACTCTTAAGGCAGTAGTATGAGGGAAGGTTGTTATACCTGCGGTTAGACCTCCCTTGTCTTTAGCAGTAAGTGGTCCTATAATTACTTTAGGTATTGGGGCTATCGCTGGAGGGAAGTTGTTAGCGACAATTGACATTAGGAATATGGAGCTGGCGTTTCTACCTGGTTTTTATGGAAGATTAATTAATGGGGTTACCTTATTAGGACTTATTTTAGGCCTTCTCCTTCACGGGGAACGAAGCTCACATGCCTTAAGGTCTTTATTCTTTTTAACACCTGTTTTCTCTCTAAGAAGTAAAGTTTTAGCCCCGTTAGTACGTAAGCTAGGGGTAGTAGATTATGGTTGAGCTGAGCCATTATTTTTAATAAAAAAGGTTTTAGGGCCAAGTGGTGCGTCTCTATCAGAGACTTTAGCGTGACCTAATTATGAGGGAGCCCTCCTTCGTGCTGGTATTGGGTTATTGGTACTTTTTTATGGTTTTACATTTATCCTCTAGTGTTGCAACTTGTTTATGTGTGCTTATTGCTGTAGCGTTTTTTACTTTGTTGGAGCGGAAGGTCCTTGGGTATGTTCAAATTCGTAAGGGGCCAAATCAGGTTAGGCTCTGAGGAATTGCTCAGCCTTTGGCTGATGCAGTGAAACTTTTTATTAAAGAAAAAATTACCCCCTATGGGGCTAATCAAGTTTTCTTTTGAGTCGCCCCTGCAATAAGGTTGGTCTTAGCTCTTGTATTATGACACCTCTATCCAAGAGACTTTTCATCTAAATTAGTAGTGTGGGGTTTGCTTTTATTTTTTTGTGTTTCGGCTTTAAATGTATATGGAACAATAATCGCCGGGTGAGCGTCTAATTCTAAATATGCATTTTTGGGGGCCCTTCGAGCAGCAGCACAGACTATTTCTTATGAGGTAAGAATGTTGTTGATTCTGTTATTTCCTGCAATTCTACTTCTTAGATTTAGTTGGGATAGAGCATATTTAGGGTTTCCTGTAATCTTATTATTTGTACCTTCGATATTAGTATGGTTCACAAGAACTTTGGCTGAGACAAATCGGGCCCCTTTTGATTTTGCCGAGGGAGAATCTGAATTGGTCTCCGGGTTTAATATTGAGTTTGGAGGCGGGCTATTCGCCCTGCTCTTCTTAGCAGAATATGCTAATATTTTGCTTATGGCTGTTGCCACTGCCGTTTGATTCTTTTTCTTTGGCTCTCCTATTATTTTGGCAGTTCAAGGATTTATTTTTTCTGTTATATTTTTATTTGCTCGGGGAGCCTATCCTCGGCACCGTTATGATTTACTGATAATAATATGTTGAAAGTCTTTTCTACCCTTCTCTCTTTGTGCACTAGTGTTAGCAAGCATTTCTTTTAATTTATAGTAGGTGTATTTAATTTTTGTGTCAACAGTGCTATTGTGTTTTTTTAGATGAACATTCTCTCGCCAACAAGGACACGTCCTTAACTTGTTAATTAGGCTTGAAGCTGCCATACTTAGTGTACTTGTTTTTTATTATTTTGCGACTAGTCTTTACTCAAGAAACAGCGTTTTGTTTTTAATGTTACTAACCTTTGCCGCATGTGAAGCCGCGTTTGGTCTCTCTCTTTTAGTCAGACTTTTGCGTCTTCGTGGAAATGATTTGGTAAGAAGACTAAGAACAACTAGCTGGTTTGCAGAAAATTCGTGCAGTAGAAAGCTTAGCTTGACTTCCAAGACCCCTTAGAATTTCCATTTGATGAAATGGTGGTTCAATTTTAGGGTTACTACTAGGAGTTCAGATTATTACAGGACTTTTTCTTTCAATACACTATACGGCTGATATGGTTAATACTTTTAATTCTGTTATCCATATTACACGTGATGCTCCTGCTGGTTGATTATTTCGAAGTATTCACGCAAACGGAGCATCTTTTTTCTTCATATTTATATATTTACACATCGGGCGAGGGCTTTACTATCAAAGATATATCTCTCAACCTCATACTTGAATAGTAGGAGTGACTATTTTACTTGTGAGTATGGCAACAGCATTTCTAGGATATGTCCTTCCTTGAGGGCAAATGTCATTTTGAGGAGCAACAGTAATTACAAACCTTCTTTCAGCTATTCCTTACTGAGGCCCTTCTATTGTAGAGTGGGTGTGAGGAGGATTTTCAGTTGGCCAGTCAACACTTAATCGATTTTTTTCTCTTCATTTTATTTTGCCATTTTTAATTGGTGCTCTATCTGCTCTTCATTTATTATTTTTACACGAAAAAGGCAGAACAAACCCTCTTGGGGAGCATAATCACAGGAGGAAAATCCCATTCCACCCATACTTCACTTGAAAAGACATAGTAGGATTTCTAGTTTTAATTGGTCTTTTAACTGTTGTGGTACTTTTTTACCCTACTTCAATAGGAGACCCTGAAAACTTTACAACTGCAAACCCAATGGTTACCCCAACGCATATTCAGCCTGAATGATACTTCTTATTTGCTTATGCTATTTTACGTTCTATTCCTTCTAAGCTTGGAGGGGTAATTGCCCTGGCAATGTCAGTGATTGTTCTTTATTTCTTGCCTTTAGCGGCAGGTAAAGCGGCCGTTCCAGCCTCATTCACACCGCCATACCAACTTGTGTATTGAATTTTTATTTTAATCTTTATTTTACTAACTTGACTTGGTGCTTGTCCAATTGAGGAACCTTATTTAACATTGGCGGGACCTTGTACCGTGCTTTATTTCTTTTTATTAGGACTTTTAGTAGCAATTCCAGCTGCTTGAAAATCTTTAATCCGATTTTTGTCTAGTTTAAGAAAAATATTGGCTTGTCAAGCCAGCGTTGTAAAAAGTTTACGACGAAGTAGTAGTTTACTATAAAACATCAAGTTGCAAACTTGGGGAAGGCTATGTCCTACTTTTAAGCAAATAGCTTACATTAAAGCACTGCACTGAAGATGCAGCGACAGGCTCCGCCTTTTGCTTATTGAGATTTTGAGGTCAACTGAATTTAATGGACCCTGCTTCGCCTATTCAGGCAGAAATATTACTTTTTCATGACCATGCGATGGTACTTTTAATTGGTATTTTTACATTTGTAGCCTTAATTGGTGTAAATCTTGTCTTCAATAGTTTTTCCTCTCGAACAATGCATGAAGCTCAACAGCTTGAAACAATTTGAACAATTGTCCCTGCACTGTTGCTGCTTTGATTAGCACTGCCAAGCCTTCGTCTTTTGTATTTGTTAGATGAGCAAAGGGGTAGAGGGATTGTTTTAAAAAGAACAGGCCATCAATGATATTGAAGTTATGAGGTACCAGCTGCCAATATTGAGTCTTTTGACTCTTATATAGTTCAAGAGCCAGATTTACAGTATGGAGACTATCGACTATTAGAAGTAGATAATCGGGCCAGGTTACCTTTTGATATAAGTACTACTGTTATTGCTACATCGGCAGATGTTTTACATGCGTGAACACTACCTTCTATAGGAGTAAAAATAGATGCTGTTCCTGGACGACTAAACACAATAGGAATGTTCATTGAAAGTCCTGGAATTTACTATGGTCAGTGCTCCGAGATTTGTGGCGCTAACCATTCTTTTATACCTATTGTAGTTGAGGCTGTTGATATTGTTGATTTTTTAGCATAATTTTGGTGGCTGAATTAGGCGGTAGATTGTAAATCTTCTTATGGTAAATTACCCAGGGTTATAGGTTAAATAAACCTTTGGCCTTCAAAGCCGAGAATGCGTTAGCTGACCTTGTTTTAGTTAGTATAAATAGTACATTTACCTTCCAAGTAAATAGTCTGACTTCAGACTCCAGTGGTAGTTTATTTAAACCGTGGGCCTGTGGAGCCCGAGACCTATTTTATAGTCATTGGCGTTTTTCCTGGGGAAAACCCTCCTAGAAGCCCAAACCTTCTCGTGCCGAACACCGAAGAAAACACCAAAAGGACTCAGTCCATAATAGACGCTTAAAGTCTAGGCATTTATCTGCCATTTTGGGAATAAAAAACTAAGAAGTTTCTAGTCTTTTTTCTTGAAGGACTAGAAGACAGCGGAGTACTTGTATTTTTGATAGCTACTAAAAGAAGAAAGTAAAAGAATAAAACTCCTAAAAAAATTAAAATTCCAGTTGTTGGTCTTAGTTGAGGCAACGTAGACGGCCATAAGGCAACCTCCTAATTAACAGTTAGGTGCTGAAAACTTCAGCTTCAACTACAAGGATGCTCTTGCGCATAGAGGCTAACTAAAAGAGAGAAAATGTATGCTTGAATAAAACATACGAAAACTTCAAATAATGTATAACCTACTCTAACTAAGAAGACACTGGCACCTGCTAATAAAGTTATACTGGTCAGACAATTGGCAACTAAAGACAGGACAATGTGTCCTGCCCTAATATTGGCAATTAGTCGGACGGTGAGTGTTAAAGGTCGGATTACAATACTTACAGTCTCGATTAAAACTAAAAATGGTAAAAGAGCACTAGGTGCTCCTGATGGAGCTAAATGGGCAGCTGAAGCTTTAGGGGCAAAAACTCACCCAGATAAGATTAAAAGCCCTCATATAGTAAGGGCTAATGTTCTAGCAAACCATAGTGCTCTTGTTGCCCCGTACACAAAAGGTGAAAGCCCGACTAGATTTGCATTAACTAAAAAAAATATTAAACCAAACAAAAATAAAGGAAGGGGCATCAATTCTTTCTTTCCTTCTACGAAAGTAGAAAATAGGTTTTTTCCAAGTCTTCCTGCTCTTAAGACTCAACTTCTATTAGTATAAAACAAACTACAAACTAAGAGTGGAATGCCTCAAGATCAAATAGAAGTACAACCATCAAGAGAAGAGAATAAATCTGTGAACATAACACAGGGAACTAATGTTCAAGGCTAAGGCCGAAACTTAGTGCGGTATCGCTTCCTGTGCCATACTTAAGGGACAGTTGAACGGTCCATTTCCGTCTCGAAAAGGCGGCGTGTTTACACTTCCTAAGCAGAAGCAGCTTCCACTACTTCTACTGTGTTACGACTTATCTCCTTTTTCAACGAGAGTGACGGGCGATTTGTGCACGGCCCAAGAAAAATTCAAGAAGTATTTTCTTATTAATTACTTTCAAGTCCATCTTCAATTAAGTTTTTATTCTTGGGTTTTGATAACATTTTTAATTGTAACTCGCCCAGTCCGTATTTATAAGCTGCACCATGGCCTGTCTTCTCTCTTTTGGAGGGCTGGTGCTATCTTAGACGACACCTGAAGACGGCGGTATACAAACGGTAAAAACACGTAGCACCTCTTGAGGGTTATCAATTACCGGGTAAGTTCCCCTGAAAATTTAGGCCGCCGCCATGCTCTTTAAGTTTTAACTATGGAAGTTTTAGTGCTTCAGCGGTTTAGTTTGGGCTCCTTATAGTAGGGTATCTAATCCTAGTTTACTTGTGGAGTTTAGGTTGATAATTCTACGAAAGGTAAGATAACCAAGACATTTCACTGATTTTGGCTAGCTTAATTAGAGTGACCTGCTGAAATGACTTTGATTGTGCTCAGGTATGACCGCGGCTGCTGGCACCTAAATAAGCCCCACACAAAGTTCATGGCTGAATTACTATGACTAGCATTTATCAATATTTCTTGCTGGCATGAAAGCAGAGCTGCCATATCATAGCCCAGTACTTACAAAGTTTTACATTAGAACAAAGTGTTCTAGGAGAACAAATGTCATTTTTGGGTTATGAGCCCAATAGCTTAACTTAGCTTACCCTAGAAGCTTCTAACTCAATCAATTGCACCTTCTGCTCACTCATGAAATAGGCCAAATAACAAAATTATTAAAAATACCACAAATGCTCACCCGGCAACAGGAGAGCTAAACCTAACAACTAAGGATAGAATAGGAAAAAGAAGGGCCACTTCAACATCAAAAATTAAAAATAAAACTACTAAAATAAAAAAACGTGTTGAAAAAGGAGACCGTATTTGTCTTAAAGGTTCAAACCCGCACTCGAAAGGGGTTATTTTTTCTTCGTGGTCAGAGTGTTTAACAAATCTGGTGACATAATATACGACCAATAAAATTCCCCCTAAACCTAACCTGAAGTAAAGAAGTAGAGATAACAAACTAGTGGTTTCACTAGGTGGCTAATTTTAGCCCAAAGAGACTTTCAAAATCCCTATAATACAAAAATAATTAGGGGTAATGGATTGGGGCTGCTAACTTTGATCCGGGGCAGGCTGCTCCGCCTCTATTTGATTTCTCTTGTCTTTGGAATTTTGGTATCCGCTTGCTTTTGTTATTGGGGGACAAGCGCTGTGGCTATGGCTCTTTTAAGGTTATATGCACTTGTATTGTTGCAGCAAAATTTTAGTGCTAGAATAAGGTATATAACTATAACTAGGGGGATTTGTAGTATTTTGGTGTTTTTATCTGTTTTGCTATGTTTTCTCGCAATTGTCTCGACTCCTAGGGAAAAAGAGAGAAGCTATTTGTTTTGAATTAGAATCTTAGGGTTAATTTTAGTTATTGTGTTTTCTTCCCCAAATTTAGTATTTTTTTATGTGTTTTTTGAGGCATCTTTGATTCCTACTTTAATTTTAATTGTTGGGTGGGGATATCAGCCAGAACGACTCCAAGCGGGGACCTATTTAATACTCTACACGGTGACAGCTTCTTTACCATTGTTGGCATTGTTAGTTTGACGAGGGCTAAGAAATGCTAGATTTAATATATTTGCTTTATTACAGTTGCCGTTGGTTGGATCTGGTTTTATTGCTGTTGTTGCGTATGGGGCTTTTCTAGTAAAATTACCAATATATAGATTTCACTTGTGATTACCGAAGGCGCATGTAGAGGCTCCGTTGGCTGGGTCCATAATCTTAGCCGGGATTCTCTTGAAACTTGGTGGGTACGGTTTAATACAAATAAATAAATGCTTCAGGTTGGGCGGAACCGGCTGACCTACTACTATTTTGGTTAGATTAAGAATGTGGGGTGCTTTACTTGCAACCTTGATATGTTTACGACAGGTTGATATAAAAGCTCTTGTTGCTTATTCGTCGGTTGGTCATATGGGAATTGTAGCGGCCGGGGTTCTTTTAGAGCGTACTTGAGGGTTAATAAGGGCAACGGTTACTATGTTAGCGCATGGTCTATCTTCTTCTGCTATATTTTGCTTGGCATATTTCACTTATGAAAAAGTTCATACTCGAAACCTCCCGTACTTAGGTGGGTTTTTAGTTGCTTATCCAGCCTTGAGATTTTTCTGATTTATTTTTTGTTGTATTAATATAGCAGCTCCACCAACATTGAATCTTTTAGGTGAATTAATAGTAGTACCAAGCTTGTGAAGAAGCCATATTTTATTAGTTTTTGTAATAGGGCTGATGGTTTTTTTCAGTGCTGCGTATAATATATACTTATATACAAGAATTAACCATGGAGCCTTAAGAAGCTATTGTACGAGCTCTAGGCCGCTGCGAAGTTTTGAGATGGGAGCTTTATTTTTTCATTGTATTCCTCTTTGTTTTATCTTAAAAAGTCAGCTTTTATATTTTTATGGTAGAAGACTGCCAACCAGGGGGCGAGTGCCATCCTTGAATTACAAAATCAAAGCTTTTATTAAGCTACCCCGGTAAGAACCTCATCAATAGATTCTAACATATAAGAAGAGTCAGACAACATCTACAAAATGTCAGTATCATGCAGCTGCCAAAAATCCAACATGGTGGTTTTTATCAAAGTGTAAAAACACAAGTCGGAATAAGCAGACAGAGAGAAACGTAGCCCCTACTGCTACATGGGTTCCGTGGAATCCTGTGGCTAAAAAAAAGCTCCTTCCGTAGATGCTATCAGCTAAAGTGAAACTTGTTTCTGCGTATTCTCCATATTGTAAAATAAGGAAATAAATTCCAAGTAAGAGAGTAAGGAAAAGACCTTGAACTGCTGATTTATGTTGGCCTTCCTCAATACTGTGATGGGTCCATGTAATTCTTACTCCTGAGAGTAAGAGAACCGAAGTATTTAGTAGAGGGACCTGAAATGTCTCTAAGGTAGAAATACCAATTGGTGGTCATTGAGAGCCAATTTCTACTGTTGGGGAAAGACTTCTGTGAAAATATGCTCAGAAAAATGCGAAGAAGAAACAAACCTCTGATAAAATAAAGAGTCCAACTCCAATTTTTAAGCCTATTGCTACATAAGAAGCATGGTGGCCCTGAAAGGTTGCTTCTCGAATAACATCTCGTCATCAAACAGTGGCAACAAGAGCTGTAGTAACAGCTCCTAAGATTAAAAGAGAGATTCTTCCCCCTCGAATTATATATACTAAGCCGACTGGCATACACAAAATTCCGAATGACCCAAGTAGAGGTCAAGGACTAAATTCAACTAGGTGGAACGGAGTACGTGGCATAATTAACTAAATAAAACTGATGAGAATTTGGTATGAAAAAAGTACTGAACAGCCGCCGGTCGAACGGGCATTATTGATGTTGATGATTAAGGATATATATCCGCTGTTCTGTGGGAGCAAGGAATTTACTATTTTCTTTTTTTTTAGTAGGGGGCCCCTTACTTAGCCTATCTTCTAGAAATTGGGCGTTATGTTGGGCTGGCATGGAGGTTGGATTTTTAGGTCTTCTTCCTTTATTATTTTTAGGTGGGGCATCCACTAGAAAAGAGTCTGCATTGAAGTATTTTGTTATTCAGGCCCTAGCTAGGGCCTTACTCTTTTTAACGGGGGCTATGGTATTTTTTTTTCAAGAGGAAAGTGTTTGATATGTTTTAGGCTTTTTAGCCGCAATTGTTTTAAAGTTAGGAGTTTTTCCTGGACATTTCTGGGTAACTAGTGTGGTATTTGGTCTTGAATGAGTTTCATGTTGTTTAATTTTAGGACCACTAAAACTCCCTCCACTAGGCTTCTTAAGAGTGTTTGGAGAACAGCAAGGATTGTGACAAACAGGTTTATTAATCTTGGCTGGGGTATCTGCTATTGTAGGAGCAATGCTAGGTAATAATCAAACAAATGTTCGAGCAATAATTGGAGCATCTTCAATTACCCATACAAGATGGCTGGTTCTGGGGGCAGTTGTTGGTGGTTTGTGGGTTTATTTAGGTCTTTATTTGGTAATTCTTTTTCTGGCTTTACTTTTTATATGAGAAGGAGACGATTTAGGTGGTGCTTTGACTGTTCTATCTATAAGAGGGTTACCGCCTTTTATTATGTTTGTTGCTAAATTTACTGTTGTTAGTAATTTATTGTTTCAGCCAAGACTTATTCTTTACATTGTGCTTCCACTAGCAAGAGCTGTTCTTAGACTAGTTTTCTATTTAAAATTCTCTTATTCATTTTATTTGAAAGTAAAAAACGTGCCGGCTAAGTCTTCACTTTTTCTTTTGACTGTATTGAATTTGACCGGGGTGGTATGGTTAATTATTTTTTTTGGTGGCCGAGATAAGGCCGTAGATTTTTAATCTACTTACGGGAAACTCCCTC